TGTTTGTTACTTGTTAGTAGAGTTCCAACGAAAAACGCCCCATTGAAGGGAATGCCAGAATTTTCTATTTCTAGGATCAATCAAATAGGGTTTTGTCGTTATAAAACACGGGATTCTATGGAAGCAATGAGAAATAGATACGAATAGAACAAGAAAGGGGGAAATAAAAAAAACATAGTATAGAAAAGTTATACAAAGTTATATACGAATCACTACCCCCCTTTTTTTATTTCCTCAATGGAATTTCATTTGATTAGGGAGAAGTTCCTTAAAAATCTCCGCCTTCTTTAAAATATCCTGAACAGTTCCTGTAGGCTGAGCACCTTTTTCAAGGAAATATAGAATAGCAGGAACATTTAAATAAGTTTGATTCCTTATCGGATCATAAAAACCCACTTTCCGAAGATCTCTTCCCTCTCTTCGGGATCGAACATCAATTGCAACGATTCGATAGACGGCTCATTGGGATAGATGTAGATGAACAATACCCCCCCTAGAACCGTATAGGAAGTTTTCTCCTCGTACGGCTCGAGAAAAAATGATTCGAAGTTTTTTCTATGTATAGAATTCTAACGAATGGCAAAAGGATCCATAAAATCAATTAGACTGTGATTTAACTCATTTTTTTCTTCTTCCCTCTTGAAAAAAAAATCATTTGTACTCATAACTCAAGTTGGAAAATTCTCAAAAATAGCTCAAAGGAAAATCTTTAGGCAATTTCATTTTTTGAGTGGTCTTTAACCCCCCTTTTTGTTTGTCTCGTTTAAAATCTATTTTGATTCTTTATTCTGATCCAGTTATTAAGACAATGGAAACGGCGTTTCCTTGTTCTGGGATCCTTTATCTTTGTTTTAAATCATTGGGTTTAGACATTACTTCGGTGCTTCTTAATCCTTTCAAAATGGCAGCAACATACCCTTTTTGTGATTTCTTTCTATCAAAGAATCATATGAACGATTGATTCCCGCGTGATACACTTTGGATCCAAAGGTTTTATCAATTCCAACAAATTTGCTTTTGGAATTGAAACCTTGCTCGAATCGGATCCTTTCGATTTCTATATCGAAGATCTACTTACGAAGTTGTTCCAATTTATTGATTGGCATTAACCCTAGATCCTTGCCCCTGAGAAATGAATCAATACTTTCTACTCGAGCTCCATCATGTACTATTTACATTACAACCCAACAAAAAAGAGGGGTTGTAGTGGAAGAGAACAAACGATGTCGAGCCAAGAGCACCTTCATTCCTATATAAACCTATAAAAAATGGTGGATGTAAGACTAAGAATCCACACCGGATCGTGTCCTTCAAGTCGCACGTTGCTTTCTACCACATCGTTTCAAACGAAGTTTTACCATAACATTCCTCTAATTTGGAACCAGTATGGAATTGATTCAATTATGGAATCATGAATAGTCATTGGTTCAGTCGGTACATAGACATAGTAATCTATACTTTTTTTCTATACATAGATGGTGAAGATTTTTCTGAAAAAATCTTAGCAAGACCCCATCTTTAAAGATTACATTTGATCATCATAAGAAAGCTAAATCTCTCTTTCTTTTCGAATCGAATCATCAATGATTTAAAGCAAATAAATAGATCTAACAATAAATCCAATTTCGTTTTTTTCATGAGATGGCTGAAAAAGAGTGATGTAAGGGAAGAGTTAGGTCCTTATTCTTTCGATTCTTATTTTTTCAATCAGATGAACGAATAGGGGGTTTTCGTATCTATCAGATAGACTGAGCAACTGTCACTGTTATGGATATTCTATGTTAAATTGAAATATTTCACTTTAACATAGATTTTCACATAGATTTTCACATAGAAGGGATTACAATCCTTTTTCACAAAAACCGAAAGACTGTTGTTACTGAAATAGAATGAAATCGAACGATAACAATACATACATATAAGCTAAGCATTTCCTCATTGTAATTTTATATGTATTTTATTTAACCTGGGGTTAAGTAATCTTTCTGCAATCTTGCCATAAAGTAAAATGAATAAAATGTATGAATCACCTCCCCGTCTCAATCATTACATGGATTTACAATTATTCATTAGAGCCAAACACGAAATACTGAAAAAGTTCAAAGAAAATACATCGGTTACATATGTAACTTGATTCTTTGTTAATGCAATTTGGACAGACACAGATATTCAAATTAATACCTTCCATTGCTGATTAACGCCTATCTACTCCCCAAATTCTATGGGAATGATGAGTCATAAATAAAATAAATAAAATAAAGGATCCTTTTTTACGGAATGCGGACTGGGACAAAGACAAACAAGTCCAGATTAAGTCCTTGTCCTTGCTCCTATTTTTTATTTTACCCTAACCCAGTCTTAAGAGACTTAATCCCATTGAGTGAATTTCATTAGTCCCAAGAACCCCCTCTTACTCTTGTTTAGAATTCAGAGATCCGCAGAACATTAGAACATTAATAATTGGGATACTTTAAATGATAGGGAATAAAAGATAGGTAAGATAGGCTCTTTCGCATTTCGATTCAAAAAGGATCTTTGAAAATTCAAATAGATAAGGGACGTCAGGTTTTTCTAAGTAACTAATTTCCTTCAATATGAAGGAAATGAGCATAGGACAAAAGCCCGCCCTACTTTTTTGAATTCAAACTCTTGTGATCTATGTTCCCATCTTACTTGGATCACAAATATATTCAGTTGCATCAGCATGTCATTTGAACTCGATTAAGTTCAGTTTTTGATGATATGATTCAGAGAAGAATCATTAAAAATCAGAAAAGAAACAATAATCGCATTCTATCCAATATTAGGCCTTTAAACCGAATGTTGTTTCAAAAAGCAATGCAATCTTTATTCTGATAAAATTATGATAGAACGGATATGCTCTGGGACGGAAGGATTCGAACCTCCGAATAGCGGGACCAAAACCCGTTGCCTTACCACTTGGCTACGCCCCATTTCGATTTCTATTCGATAGATTTCTATTCAACACTCATAAAGAATAATATTGGTATTGGGTGTTCGTCAATTCCGGTCCAAATATCTATAGAAAATCTTTATAGAACAGATTAGATTCTTGCTAGGATTTTGACACGTGTAGATATAGAATTCAACTGAATTTATTGATCATTACATATAATTCAATTAAGATATTGTATGAAAGAAAGTATGATTTCTTCTATTCTCTTTTGAGAATTGGAGGATTTTTGATTGGGTAGGTTCAAAGAAAAAGAAGGTTTTTTTCTACCTTACTTGATTTTTACTTATATCAATAACTCAATCAAAATGCAATTATCTCCAAGAAAAAAATGTCTGTTATGCTTAATATCTTTAGTTTGATCTGTATCTGTCTTAATTCTGCCCTTTATTCGAGTAGTCTTTTATTCGCCAAATTGCCCGAGGCCTATGCTTTTTTGAATCCAATCGTAGATGTTATGCCAGTCATACCTTTGTTCTTTTTTCTCTTAGCCTTTGTTTGGCAAGCTGCTGTAAGTTTTCGATGAAATCTTTACTACTATGCCTAGGAAATTCATGATTTATTCGAGAAAAAAAATTCTAACAATACAAATACAATTAATAAGATCAACTAAGTCTTACAGTATGAACCTTCGATTCAAACATGGAAAGTCTGGGATAGCCGCGATAAATCAAAATTAGGCTCGCCCCATTTCCCCATTCTGACCTTTTTTCCAATGAAAGACCCTAACCCTATTAGGGTCCTCCACAATATCTAATTGCGGATATGAAAGACATTTTTGGTAATGAAAGACTCTTATTACAAATGAATTTTCATTTCGAAAAATGCTTTTCTATTTCTAGAAAGCACTTCATTTCTTGGTGTCAAAATAGAATATGTGGTATAAAAATGGAGGATCTATTCTCTTTTCTCGTTTTTTCCCAAAAAAGATCTTGGAGATTGTGTAATGCTTACTCTCAAACTTTTCGTTTACACAGTAGTGATATTCTTTGTTTCTCTCTTCATCTTTGGATTCCTATCTAATGATCCAGGACGTAATCCTGGGCGTGAAGAATAAAATCAAAAAGGGTTTGCGAAATTTGAAAGATAAATCAATCATCAACGGAAAGAGAGGGATTCGAACCCTCGGTACGAATAACTCGTACAACGGATTAGCAATCCGCCGCTTTAGTCCACTCAGCCATCTCTCCCAATTGAAAAAGATAATTATTATTACTATGTTACATTACACATGAAGTAAGGATTGAAAAAAGTCTTTCTTTCTCTTTATTTATATTATGTACAACTTTTATCAGCAATTTAGATAAAGTAAGGGCTCGAAAGGTCCAATAGAAAGAAAAAATAGAAAGAAAAATAAAGAAGGCCTCGTTGCTTTGATTTTGTTCCTTTTATTCCCATGGCCTGGCCTGGTCAATACCTAGCCGGGCCTTTTTTTTGTTCCAACGAATCCTAGATAAAATCTAAAATAATTTATCTGATTTGAAAACAAAAATGCTTGCTATTAAAGCAACAACAAAAAGACGAAGGACTTTTTCCTTTCTTATTATAGAAAATCAAAGTGTCATTTCTTATTATTCTGTCTTCCTTTTTTATTTACTTGACGACCTTACTGGAATAAAAAAAGGAAACTATGGATTCTTACACAATGTATTTTTATGTTATGATTTCAGTGGTTTTGGCGAACCGTATCTATCAAACTCCTCCAGCAAAAGAAAAGATAGAACTTGTTATTTAGTTATTTAAATGAGCCCTCTTTTCCGAATCTCATTAAATTTGAATTCCCCCACGAAAAACGTCAACACTCTAATTTTCATGATTCTTTTATGATCCTATCTTGATTACGCCTAATTCCCCTGTTCGACAAAAGGTCCATTTTTGTATAATAATCACATTGTAGCGGGTATAGTTTAGTGGTAAAAGTGTGATTCGTTCTATATAACCCCCTTAATAGTTAAGGGGTCTTTCGGTTTGATTCATATTCCGATCAAAAACTTTATTTCTTAAAAGGATGTAATCCTTTACCTCT